TATTATATTATTATATATTCGAATTCGAAATTCATGCAAACAAAGAAAAAAGCGTTTCCTTTTATATTAAAACAATAATATACCCATTGTCAAGTGATCTATCCATAAGCTTTTTTTGATTTCTGCTTTTCTTCGTAATATCGTTTCATAGGTTAAGGAACTTCACCAAAAATGCTTTGAGTCTCCTCTACGGAAATTCGGTTTCTTGCAGATAGATTATCTATCTGACGCAGTGGAATTAATAGCCACTGTCTATTTTTCCTCCTTTCTTATAAGTGGAATAGTTTTCTATACGATATATATTCATTTTTTTTGTTCGATTCGCTGCCATTCCAGTCGAATAAGTGAAATAGATCAACCTTTATCTATTTCACTTATATATAATATAGAATTACTATTCATCTATATAATAATTAATTAATATTCATCATCCCACCGTATTTCATTTGAATAACAGGTACGTGCCCAAGCGACAAAGTGTTTGAACACAAACAGGAACAAAATCAGGAAGAAAATGTGACCAATTAACCAACCAGCAAAACTACTTCTTACAAATAGTAGCTTGTTCGCCTTGTTATTAAGATAGCTGTTGACTAATGGGAGGATCATTGAATCCGGTGGAATGTATGGGTGAGGCAATATTTGCATAAAAAAAGTCAGCATAAATTCCAATTGAAGGAAGAACAGGCGACTTCCCACGAAGAACAGGAGACTTCCCAAGCCCTTTCTTTTATCGAAAAACCGCCAGTTGCGCAAAGTTATTAGACTGGTCCATAAGAGCTGAACTAAGAAAAATGCCAGAAAGAACAAGAACATTTTTATCCAATGAGGTTGAACAAATCCTTCATAGAGCGGCCTATTATAGACCGATGTGAACCTCAGGAATTGTCCCGTAACAAAAGCAGCCATTACTGCTACCCGTCTCCGGTTGTCGTCTATCAAGAAGCTGGGGCCAACGAAGAAATAGCACTGTATACCTATGGTGGGTATGATCATAAATCCACAAAAGAGTCCCGCTCCAATTACTCTCTCGAGGATCTTGTCGAGTATCTTAAGCAAAAAGGATGGCCCTAAGACTGCCATTTTGACCACTAATAGGAAGATTAATAGAGCTATTCCTATCTCTATTCCATAAAGGAGTCCCCGCGCAATCATTGAATCGGAATTGTGGACTTTCTTCAATAGGTTAAGGAACTTCACGAACAATGCTTGCATTTTCATCCACAACCGCCTTAGAAAAATAAAGAAATAGATCTGGGCAAGCATGAGAGCGAGATCCGTTTCTTTCTTTCGCAAAACTACATAAGATCCAAGAGCAATTACACCAATAAAAATTAAGATTTTGTTTTGAACCATAAGAACTCAACTCCTTTGATTTCAAAAAGAACGAGTAGTAGTGCCACTTACTACTTTATTTATATTATATTATTATATATTCGAATTCGAAATTCATGCAAACAAAGAAAAAAGCGTTTCCTTTTATATTAAAACAATAATATACCCATTGTCAAGTGATCTATCCATAAGCTTTTTTTGATTTCTGCTTTTCTTCGTAATATCGTTTCATAGGTTAAGGAACTTCACCAAAAATGCTTTGAGTCTCCTCTACGGAAATTCGGTTTCTTGCAGATAGATTATCTATCTGACGCAGTGGAATTAATAGCCACTGTCTATTTTTCCTCCTTTCTTATAAGTGGAATAGTTTTCTATACGATATATATTCATTTTTTTTGTTCGATTCGCTGCTATAACGAAATTGAGTATCCTATTAATCCAGGATTTCATTCCCCAAAAGAGTCCAGCTGCCATAACACAATTTCGTATTGTGTTAAGTAGTCGCCACAATTTTATCATAATTTCTCCTATGATGATCACAAAGTTATTTTCATGAGTCTAGAAGTTGAAAAGGAGCAATGCGCTCTTCTAAGTTCTAGAAAAGAAGAGTTTCTTGCTCCTTTACTTCATTACTTTCTCTTTCAATTCGCTATTCTTTCTTATTTCATTTCATAGGAAATCTTGAGTATCTCAGTCCTTTTTTATCGTGGTCTAAAGAACTGTATGGCAACGTAGAGTAATAACAAACAATAGATTTAGATTATATTACTCTCTACGCCGACCAACGGCTTGGAAAACGCGTACTTATCGAAACCGAAATAAGGGGGTGTACCCTTTACTACTGTCATTTTCATTTCGTTTTCAATAACTTCTGACAGCTTCTCTTCCGTATAGTTAGCTCCTGAGTCAAAGACTTTCATTCCCACCCTTACATCAGGAAATGAAGACAAATTATCTCGTGCCATAGCTAGAACTCGATTGTCTTTTAGTAATTCAATTACTTCACAACGCACAGTAATGGGTCTACCCATACTATCTATATCTTCAACTAGCACAGCGTTATAACACTTAGGCACCTTTCCCGGCGGAAAGGCTATTTCTAGGGTCGGACCAATGATTTTAATGATCCGTCCTGGATTTTCTTTTTCAATTCCAGAATCGAAAG